AGAAAGGTAAGGATTTCTTTTAGGAAATAGATTAAAGAAAAAAAACAGGATTCAAGCCCCCCAAAAAAATAAAAAATGAGATATTTTCATATATTTTTTGTATCGTTTTGGCGACATGGCCGAGCGGTAAGGCGGGGGACTGCAAATCCTTTTTCCCCAGTTCAAATCTGGGTGTCGCCTGATCAACAAAAAAATAGGAATACCTTATTCTGTTTTGCTAAGATAACTTGACAAATCTTTTTCCAGCAGAAGTAAGGGACTCTTGATACTTGCTTGATGCTATAAGCATCTGGCGGTTCTGTTCTCTAAAATGAAAATGCTGTAAATCCTTGCGTCTAGGCTTCAATTCACGGAAAGATTATATTAGTGAATTTTGAATGAAAAAGAATCGTTAAATCTTGATATGACAGCTGTTATTAATGTAGTGTTTCTTAACTGGGTCTTCAATTAATTTGGATAGACGAACGAGGAATTTAATTATTAGTTGCGGAAAGGTCGAAAGATATTTTATTCGTATACGAACTCATGAAATTCTATGTGTGCTCCTGCAATCAATTTAATATTGATTGAAGAGATAATTGTCTTTAATGTAATAGACTATCTTCTGATTGTTTCACATAGACAAGCAGGAGACGTAACGTAAGGATTAGCTAAAATGCGAAATTAGGAGTATGTGATAGATAGTGATCTATCTTGACTCTATATTTTGATACTTTTGACTTAATGTAATGAAATGAAGGTCAACAAAAAAAAGACTAGGTCTTATTATTACTACATGTTAGTACCATTCCCTTGAAACTTCCAGGGGTGTATCTACGTATTTTGCTTGTGCTTAATGTTTTCCGATTCTACTAGAAATCATATAATAAACTGTTATAATTGTGAGTTTATTGGATTGTTTCATCAACGGTGTTGGGTTAGAATCCCCTTTTGACTCTTCGCCAGGGATTCCACTATTATTATTAATTATTAATGAACATAATAATGATTAGTGACCAATAATGGAATAATTCCTTCATATTTATAGAGATAGGGGATATAATTCACATGGATATAGTAAGTCTCGCTTGGGCTGCTTTAATGGTAGTCTTTACATTTTCTCTTTCACTCGTAGTATGGGGTAGAAGTGGACTCTAGAAGTACTACTAATTGAGTTGAAGAATCAAACTCAAACCATATCAATTGTTTTATAGATCGTTCTGCAAAGTCCTTTTTATTTTACTTTTTTATTTGTTTTTGGTTTCCCCCTCTTTTTTTTTACTGTTCAAAGATAAAAAAAGAAATAGTTATGTTATTAAGTATATACAGACTTCCTATAGGAAACAACATAGACATAGTGGTTGTCCAACGATATACTACACATAAATATACTACACATAATAAAATATTGCCTTGGGCAAGTCACATATTGCGCGTTCCCGCTTTTTTTATTCTTTTAGAGATTTTATTTATGTTATGCTTGCTTTATCGAACTCATTTCATATCATGGTTCAAACGTTAAAAATCAGTGGGCTTTACTAATCCTTTTCGAAATCAAAAGAGGTTCCCATGGAACTGAACCACTGGATCATCTGTCAACTGCTCAATCAATTACTTCTTCGGAATACTAAAAAAAGATTATGTGATTTTCTTGTTATTAATTTTAATAATTATTAAAGGCCTATACTCTTTTTTTCCTTCATCGATTTGATTCTTTCAATGGATATCGTGATTCATATTGAATAGAATCAGAAATTCTAGGAATTCGAATCGTAAGAGTAAGAATTGCCCTTCGATTTTTTCAGATTGATGATTGGAATCAACACAAATTAAATAGATGAAGCAAAGAAATCGAATTGGTACGTTATGTAAATACATTACATATATGTAATTGATATCTATATGTAATTGATATCTATATGTAATTGATATCTATGAAGATACATATTGTAGATTGATCTATATTAAACCCCTATCTTTATACAGTACGACTTTATATACTACAATAACAATAATAAATATGGTAGAAAGATTTATATATTTCTTTCTACCATACTATCGAATCTCATAGAATACTGATGATTCTAGTCCGCTTATTTCATTTAAGACACTAAATTTGAATACTTTTCATTTTCTTTTTTCTTTTCAAGCATTGAGAAGAACTAAGCAGTCAAGTTTCATTCAAATGAATCATTTTGGCTGACTGTTTTTACGTATATTATAAGTAAAAAAGCAGTAGGAACTAGAATGAACAGTGCAGTAGCAATAAATGCGAGAATATTTACTTCCATAATCTAATCGTTTCATTTTTAGTTAATTCGCAATAACTCGGGATTGAATCCCATAGAGCTGATAAATCTTTCGGCTGTAAATCCAATATTCAATGGGATGAATTACATCTCGATGATATCAAATCGGAGCAATATCATGAATAACAATATCTGAACTATAAAATTGATTCATCGTCGAGAATTAAATAGTATAACATAGGAAGATCTTTTATACATACCGAATTCCAATTTTTATTCCTGATCCGATCAAGAATTTCTTTACTTTATCATTCTTTTCCATTCTTTCTTTTCTATAAGCTACGCCCCCCTTTGTACAATCATCTGATGAAATATCATATGACCGCCTTTATACTTACTTACATTGGTTATAAAAAATCCCAATAAAATAACCAATAGAAGCGAAATGTAAAAAAGGAAGAAGTTTAGTTCTAACCCCCCCTTTTTTAATGATATAATCTTCTTTGGAAAACAAAGAAGGAGTATAATAAGGAGAGTCCGGGTATAAAAAAATCGAGTATTTCATCAAATTCATTAAAAAGTTTGTTCTTTCTTCGGCAAGAACCTTAAACTTAAAAAAGATTATTCATTCTCTCACAAAGAGAGATAGCCCTTGCTAAGAGAAATGGGATCCTTCTTTGAGCTTTATTTTATTAATATCCTATTTCCTTGGATTAATTATGAGATGCATATATCAAAAATTCAGTGTGAAATTTGAATTAGATAAATTGTTTCAAATTCACATTAATAATTGAAATTAGTAATTGAGGTTACAAAAAATCGGAGCCCTAAAGGGATATACTTTTCATCTTAAAAGTATTATATCAAAGTTACTATGTTAAATTCTTTTTTGTATCGTACAAATTCCATTTGTGTATAGACTCCTGGAAACATATAGTACCCTATTTCACAGATCGGGAATAATCGAAAAAGCCAGACTCCGTACGGTATCTCTTGGAATCCTGAATATGATTCTACCAATAATTGTACTAATCTACATATGTCTTTCTCCTATCAATCGGGACTAGTTGAATAAATGGGAATTTCCATATTTCTTTAATGAGAAATGTGAAACTAATAAATAAATAAAATAAGAGATTAGAGGGTATCCCACTTGGGAATGAGATTCTGCTATGTGTTCTCCTTTTCACAGCAAATGCAGATGTATTTTTTTATTGGAATTGGATCCGTCGGGACTGACGGGGCTCGAACCCGCAGCTTCCGCCTTGACAGGGCGGTGCTCTGACCAATTGAACTACAATCCCAAGGAAATAAAGTGTACATCATACATATTCTTATGATTTCATTCAAATCCTTTATTTTTTATATATTTTATTTCGATTTTCGATATTTAGATTAGAATAATAACAGAAACGCGAGTTATATATTGGATATCCACACGGATATGCACTTTAGCGGGAGCGTCTCAGGGATTGTTAATAATCCTTTTATTTTTTATAATTTGATTAAGAATCAAATAAATCTTTCAATAAAAAAAAAAAGAGTTTTTTTATTTATATTTATTCTTTATTTGATTCTTTTCCTTAGACTTTATAGTTTCAGATCGTTATATGAATCTAGTATGAATCTATATCATTAGCAAGCAAGATCAGAATTTGTGAGATAAAATAAAGAGAGCAAATGAACAGCAGTAAAATATATCAGAAAATTGTAGTTTTTTTTATTCTTCCGTATTCCGATCAGGCATTTCTGGGGAACAACAAATTCTATCATTTCGTGGTGGATCGGCGAATTATTGGGCCGAGCTGGATTTGAACCAGCGTAGACATATTGCCAACGAATTTACAGTCCGCCCCCATTAACCGCTCGGGCATCGACCCGGGAAGAATAAATTCCAGGCTTATTGATAATCCATGATCAACTTCCTTTCGTAGTACCCTACCCCCAGGGGAATTCGAATCCCCGCTGCCTCCTTGAAAGAGAGATGTCCTGAACCACTAGACGATGGGGGCATACTTGCCCGATCGTCATCATACTATATTCATAGTATGAACAGTTTTTTGAAATTGTCAATATAATGTGGTATGATTAAAGGTATGATTAAATCTGAAAGATCTTTCTCTCTTTCATGATTTCATAGAATCTTTTGATTCGTATTTATGAATCATTCATTCTAATTACCCTTCCATTTTTTTTTTTTAATATTATTTTCATTAATTTAATATTATTTTCATTAAATAGATTCTATTTCATTTTAAATATTATATTTAAATATTATTAAATATTTTTAATGAATTAGAAATAGAATTCTATCAAAGAATAAAATAAATAAAAAAAGAAATCTAAGAATAAATAGATATTAATTATAAATCGATATTATTAAAACGATATTTATATGAAATATTGAATATTAAAAAAAAATAAATAAAATAATAAACTAAATAGGATAGGTAGAATAGAAATAATACGAGGTATAGGACCTTTTTGGAATGATTGGTCTGGCAGACCAGAAAGGGGAATTAAACTTCATTTCTTACACTTTCATTCATTGATTCATTCATTTTGTTAAGATTAGATAGACATATTTCTATCTTACACTAAGCCAGGAAGTTCAAAAAAAAAAGATAAATCTGAAAATTTGGGAAGAGGGATAGGGATCAACAAGTTATTGAAAATTGTTTTTCTCGAATAATTAAGTTTAAGTTCAGGGAACAAATAAAAAAAATCTTTTTATCAATGATTCGAGGAAATATCTTAGATCTGTGTTGAATT